GGCTCATTTGTCTTTATGTTGATAGTTACAGGCCTCTTGAATCTTCTTTTTCCCTATTTTTATTTATTTTTTTGTGTCTAATTATAATTATTCGGATTTCTTTTTGTTTATTATTGATAGAAATTCTCTTGTTGAGACCCTATGAATCGATTGAAACCTCAGATTCATACTAAAACCACGATGATTGAATAAAGCCCCTAAGCCCAAAGGTTCTCTGAGTAAGAACCGTTTGATCATCACTTATTCAATTAATAGATGAAATGCCTAAAAATTCGGAGAAACATTTGATTTGTCCGTTGGTCAAAATAAAGAAACATAAACAGAATAGAATGTTTAAGGAAGAAAAACAAACCCTTCGATTTAGAATTCTAAAATAAATCTTTTAAATTTTTTTGAGTCCAGTCGCGAGGTCTGAATACTAGGCATGAATCATAGTTCAAATATTTCTTGATCTATTCCATATATTCTGTGCTCCAGATAAAAAAATGAATATCCGACGAGGCAGAACCCATCTCTCTCAAGATGACAGACCTACTCTCTGTACTATCAATAGGATCAATTATAACAAGTCACACACTCATATTCCGGAAATACAGAAAGAAAGGAATTCCACGGTCGAACTGCCAGAATGGCCTAGAAATCCGAGTCCTAAGTGATTCACTTTGGATTGAAAAGCCAGGACTTCGTGATTTTTATGGGCCTAATTCATTGAAATTCCATCCAGTAAAACGGAAGAATTATAAATCTCCAAAATAATAGATAGGAATACTGCAAATAGAGCCATTGCGACCCCCATCAAAGGGGTAGTTCCCCACCCGGGGGCTACTTTACCATATTCCGAATTCAATGGTTTCAATAAATTCCCTACGGTAGTTCGTCTTGGACCAGATCTAGAACTACCCTCAACGGTTTGTGTAGCCATAAATCCTATTGCATTGGTTGAGATCGGTTGACTTTGTATACCATTCCGTTGTAAATAAACGATCTTATCATAGATCCATTGTGGTCTTTAAATTTTATAATAATGGAAACAGCAACCCTAGTCGCCATCTTTATATCTGGTTTACTTGTAAGTTTTACCGGGTACGCCTTATATACCGCTTTTGGGCAACCCTCTCAACAACTAAGAGATCCATTCGAGGAACACGGGGACTAGTTGAAGTAAAGTAATGAGCCTCCTATGATATGGGAGGCTCATTACTTTACTTCAATTTGGATAATGTAATGTAAAATAATGAAAAATCATTTCGCCTTTTTAGTCGGAACCTTAGGTGGCTCTCGAAAAAATATCGCGAAAAAAATGATTCCTAGAGTCGAGACTAAGAGGAACGTATAAACCAATGCTTCCATAAATTCGATCGTGGTTTACAATTATAGCTTCCACACCTGTTCATTTGGGATCATTTCCCAGATTAAGAAAGGACAAGAGTCAAAGAAAGGGGCGGTGATTCAAATCAAGATTTCTCTAGTACTCTATTTCAAAGTTAAATCACAAAAATCCAATGGAGGCGAAAGATACCAGAGCAATATTGTATCAGACTACTTGTCTCCTTGTAGTTGGATCTCCAAGTTTTTGAAATGCTCCAAATTCCACTTGAGCATCCAAATCTGGGTCAATACCAGCAAAAACATCTCTGAACAAGGTTCTAGCACCATGCCAAATGTGTCCGAAAAAGAAGAGCAAAGCAAACGAAGCATGTCCAAAAGTAAACCAACCCCTTGGGCTGCTACGAAAAACACCATCAGATTTCAAAGTAGCGCGATCTAATTCAAAAATTTCACCCAATTGAGCACGTCTAGCATATTTTTTCACGGTAGCAGGATCACTATAACTCACTCCATCCAGTTCGCCACCATAGAATTCAACAGTGACTCCTACTTGTTCGACACTATACTTCGATTCTGCCCTTCTAAAAGGAACATCGGCTCTTACAATTCCGTCTCCGTCTACCAAAACTACTGGAAATGTTTCAAAAAAAGTAGGCATACGACGTACAAAAAGCTCATGCCCATCTTTATCTCTAAAGACGGGATGTCCTAACCATCCAACAGCTATTCCATCCCCGTTGTCCATTGAGCCCGCTCTAAATAATCCCCCCTTTGCTGGATTATTGCCAATGTAATCATAAAAAGCTAATTTTTCGGGAATTTTAGACCAAGCTTCTGATAAACTCTGATTTTCGGCTAGTCCGGCACCAACCCTTCGATATATTTCTTGCTGGAAGTATCCTTGATCCCATTGATAACGAGTTGGACCAAATAATTCGATCGGGGTAGTCGCGGAGCCATACCACATAGTTCCAGCAACAACAAAAGCTGCAAAAAAGACAGCGGCGATACTACTGGAAAGGACAGTTTCAATATTACCCATACGTAATCCTTTGTATAGACGTTGGGGCGGACGAACACTAAGATGGAATAGGCCCGCTAATATACCCAATGTACCTGCTGCAATATGATGAGAGGCTATTCCTCCCGGAACAAAAGGATCAAAACCTTCTACCCCCCACGCAGGATTTACAGATTGTACTTTTCCGGTTAGTCCATAAGGATCAGACACCCATATTCCAGGACCATACAAGCCTGTTACATGAAATGCACCAAACCCAAAGCAAGCTAATCCTGAAAGAAATAAATGAATTCCAAAAATCTTGGGCAAATCCAAAGAAGGTTTTCCTGTACGTTCATCACAGAATACTTCTAGATCCCAATATACCCAATGCCAGATAGCTGCCAAGAAGCACAAACCAGAAAACATAATATGTGCCCCAGCCACACCTTCGTAACTCCAAATACCCGGATTCGTTATAGTCCCTCCTGTGATACTCCAACCGCTCCATGAATTGATTATTCCTAAACGAGTCATGAAGGGTATAACGAACATACCTTGTCTCCACATTGGATCAAGAACAGGGTCGGAGGGATCAAAAACTGCTAATTCGTACAGAGCCATTGAACCGGCCCAACCAGAAACGAGAGCTGTATGCATTAGATGTACAGAAAGCAAGCGACCGGGATCATTCAATACGACGGTATGAACACGATACCAAGGCAAACCCATGGAAATACCCCTTTATCAAAGAAAAATAGACACTATGTAACTTTATCGCATTGGAAAAGACTATGCTATGGACCTCTCCCTTTCAGTGGATTATTTCGGAGCAAGGGTGAATATTTATTTAATTCCATTTCGTTGGTAATAATGGAACAATTCTGTTTGTAGGAACAAAGATAAGCAGATCTATTCTATACCCGATAAGTACCAATACGCAATGGGGAGATTGGTCCCATTTTCTATGAGCGAATGCGTAGATACTTGTTCATCATTTGAACAGCCCTACCCATTCGTAATAATTTACCTTTATTCATTTCGTCTTACTCTAGGAATTTTCCAAAATATATGGATAAAATCCAACATTACGTTTCCACATCAAAGTAAAATATAATACTCAACTACCCTTTCTTTCAGTTGATGCCTATTGGTGTTCCAAAAGTACCTTTTCGGAGTCCTGGAGAGGAAGATGCAATTTGGGTTGACATATAGTGCGACTTGTCAGACATATTGGGTCGTATGGGATTTCCCCGTTCTCTCCCCCGCTGGAGATACCCTCTGTTTCGCCCAAAAAAGATTGCTTGAAAACCATCAATAATTTGGAGCGTGAAGTGCAATTAGATCCATTTTTGAGGGGGTTGAGATCAATATTAATATTATCCATTATAAAAATTTATGGTTGGCTTGCTTGGTTGGACCAATAAAATGAAGTATCCAGGCTCCGTTCATAAAATACCCGATTGGTAATATATGTATGATTACCACTTCTATCATACCATACATAAGTCATTACTTTATAGCATATGAACGATCTCAAACTGTCAATCAATGAAATAATATGATGACTACATCAAATATTTGTCGTAAGAAAGGCATGAAAGAAATGATTGAAAAAAAAGTCGTACCAAAAAAAGTGGTATTGGGATCATTTGTCCTATATGTGCAAATTGAAATCGGGCGGATCTTTACCCGGAGTAGAATATAAACCTAAAAAAATTGAGGAGGCCCATTCAGGAACAAGAAAATTACATCGTAATTTGGATTGGATTTCGATGAAACAATACATCAATGAGAGATTAATTCGATAAGTTTAGTGGATTCTCTCCGTTTTTACGGAGAGGCGATCAAAAAATCATCTTTCTTAAAAAAATAGAAGAAAAAGCCCCTTCATTAAGAAGTGGAAAAGTCCTACTATACTTTAACTATAAAATTTAACTATAAAAAAGAAGGCGGGCTGGAATCAACACATTGATTCTTTTTTTTTCGCAATTTTTTTTGAACCGTATGCATCCAAAGGTGCGTGTACGGTTCCTAAGGGATAAAATTTTGTCCTAATCAACCGACTTCATCGAGAAAGATTACTTTTTTTAGGCCAAGGCGTTAATAGCGAGATCTCAAACCAACTTATTGGTCTCATGGTATATCTCAGTATAGAAGATGAGACCCGGGATCTTTATTTGTTTATAAACACCCCCGGCGGGTGGGTAATGCCCGGAGTAGCCATTTATGATACTATGCAATTTGTGCTACCAGATGTACATACAATATGCATGGGATTAGCCGCTTCAATGGGATCTTTTATCCTGGTCGGAGGAGAAATTACCAAACGTATAGCATTCCCTCACGCTTGGCGCCAATGAGTTTTTTTATTTGATTTGAGAGAAAAAATAAGACTATGCCTTCGCGACATGTAATATGAATAAGAATACGAATATTAAGTAATAATAGCATGGCACTTCGAGTTCGATATGAACAAACCATTATTGTTTTTTCATAACATGAGATTATGTATCGGGCGAGTAATATGAGACAAAAAGTATCTCCGATTTGATCTTATCTATCCGGGATTCATTTCAGCGTCACAAACTTTTTTGTTTTCACACCAGAAGTCTCTTTCCAATATTTATGTTATGAAAGAGTACTCAAAAAAAAATGATCATTTTTTTTTTTACTTTTTTTATTTTGATCGGATCAAAAAGAAACTTTGGGATTGCTGAATCACATACGAGATAAATGATAAATATAGAAAGCAACGGAACCATCATAGTATTTTTGAACCCCCCCGAAAAGAAGGTTGGTAAATGGATCACTTAAAGATTGGGATTTGATGGATCCTATTTCTCTTTTTGCTCGACCGAAAGGAAAAGTAAATTCCATTGTGGAGCCGTATGCACAAAAAATGCCTGTACGGTTGTTCAATTATATATCTATTCTTATTTTATTCTTTTCTTGTTATTCTTTATCTCTTTCCTTCGTCCGATCGTACGAGATCGAGGAACCATTCATTATGTTATATCATCAGGGTAATGATCCACCAACCTGTTAGTTCTTTTTATAAGGCACAAACAGGAGAATTTATCCTAGAAGCGGAAGAACTGCTGAAACTTCGCGAAACCCTCACAAGGGTTTATGTACAAAGAACGGGCAAACCCTTATGGGTTGTATCCGAAGACATGGAAAGGGATGTTTTTATGTCAGCAACAGAAGCCCAAGCTTATGGAATTGTTGATCTTGTAGCGGCCGAAAATGCCGGGGATTTCAGGTAAATCCGAGATTCCATTTTGAACCATAATTCGGATGAACCTAAATTTCATTTTTTATCTGCTTACCGGGGTAAAATAAGGTAAAAAAAAAAAAAAATAAGAATAATTTATAATCATCTGGTTAGGATTGATCTAAACCAGACCATTTATATACGATTTAGCATGCCAACCATTAAACAACTTATTAGAAATACAAGACAGCCAATAAAAAATGTAACAAAATCCCCCGCTCTTCGGGGATGTCCTCAGCGTCGAGGAACATGTACTAGGGTGTATGTGCGACTCGTTCAGATCATGAGCTGGAACAAAATAAAGGAAAAGTTTTTCCAGTATCAATGACCAGTACCAATGAATAGGATGGAAGAATTCCATTCAATATATGAAGCTAAAAAAAACAAACCTCCATTGTGTATGAAATTTATGGTTTCTATTGGTGCAAATCCAATCACCTCAATTGGAGATGAGAAGCAATTCCCCATTGGTAGCAAATGGTTATCCATTAAGCGGGGGAAAATCAAATAGTATTTAAGAAGCAAAAGAATTATGCTCCCGCTCTTGCAAGAACGGACTAACAGGGTCAGCTACCTAGCCAACCTTTGTAATTAAATACCGTTACTGTGTGGGTAGATCTCATTGTGAAAAGACCTATTACTGGATAATTCATGGGTAGAGTCAAAGAATGTGAACTGTACAAGTTACTAATAACATTGATTAAATGAAGGGAGGGGCTCCGGTGTATAGAGAGGACCTCACCGTTTAAGAAGCAACCATAGAAACGATGGAACCCACTATTTATTTATGCATTTACCTTTACTATTTATTGATACTTTATACTATACTCAACTTAATTTACAATTTACTGTTTTGTTCTTTGTTGATACCTAGTATCAATACAATTTCCTTATTTCGGGGGTTAAATGCCTGGAAAAAATCGTGGTTGGGAAGGTCATAGTAGCAAAAGCCATTGGAATTTTTTTATACATCGGAAGAATCCGTTTTGTTATTAATAGACCAGGAAAGGAGAAAAGAATGACTGAAAGAAAATAAATCAATTAGTTATTCATATTCATCAAAGTTTCATTTGATTCAATGACCAGAATTAGACGAGGGTATATAGCCCGGAGACGTAGAACAAAAATTCGTTTATTTGCATCAACCTTTCGAGGGGCTCATTCAAGACTTACTCGAACTACTTTTCAACAGAAAATGAGAGCCTTAGTTTCTGCTCATCGGGATAGGGGCAGGCAAAAGAGAAATTTTCGTCGTTTGTGGATCACTCGGATAAATGCAGGCATTCGTGAGAATGATTTATACAATAGTTATAATAGATCAATACATGATATGTACAAGAGGAAGCGACTTATTAATCGTAAAATGCTTGCACAAATCGCGGTCCTGAGTATGAATTCTTTTTACGAGATTTACTCTAGGAACATAGATGATTACCGAGTCGCTCCTAAGTACCCAGTCGCTCCTTATCGATCTATTTATGACGTTACCTTAGAGGAATACAGCCTCCATGATTATGATATCCCATTTTTTTATCATAAGGGAAGGAATACAGATAAGGGAGGGAATACACCGTAATGATTTAAACGGAGCCCCCGGAGAATGAGCTCCGGGAAGGTCGAGTATAAATTAATAGGATAGATAAATATAGTCAAAATGAATGAACATGCTTCAATAAAAAAAAAGAAGAAATATTTTTTTACTTTATTTACCTTACGCCTTTTTTCTTACAACGTGACAATCCAATCTGGATTCTCGAATTTTTCGAACAAAAAATCAATCTGAGTTGGGGTTCGGATTGGAATTTTGATTCAATTGCAATTGAGGAATAGGCCTATCTATTTATTTCTAGTTCGAGGACCCGTAGTTCTAGGAGTCGACTCAGTTCTCTCAAATTGTTTCTCATTATTAAGAAAAGGTAACAAAGATAAAATACGAGCTTGTTTTATAGCAATAGTAATTAATCGTTGTTGTTTCAACGTCAATCTATTCACTCGTCTAGATAATATTTTTCCTTGTTCACTAATAAATCGACTAATTAAACTCATGTTTCTATAATCAATTCGATCCCCCGACCCAATTGGGGGCAAACGCCTACGAAAAGATCGCTTGGATTTAAGAAAAAGTCGCTTGGATTTATCCATGGTTTATTCCTTATCTTTAAAATCCTATTTCTTAATTCTAATTTTTGATCCGACCGAAATAGGATTTGGTTGTTTTTATTTTTATAGTTTATTTATATATATTATTATATTTATATTATTATGTTTATGTAATTGATTCCTGTTCCTTGGAGGGTTTACACACGCGTTACATTTTATCTATTTCTTTATCTCCCCATGAATTGTATGCTTGTAACAATAGGGACAAAATTTTCTCAATTCCAATCGACTAGGCGTATTGTGTCGATTCTTTTGAGTAATATATCTGGAAATACCCCGTGATTTCTTATTAATATCGTTTCGGACACAACTGTTACATTCCAAAATAACTCTTACTCTCACATCTTTACCCTTGGCCATGAACCTCCCTTTTTATTTTGGATTCACCCAACTCTTCCATTTTCGATCCGAAACAAGAAAGAAAGAAGTTGCTGACTCGAAATAAATCCAATTCTGAAATATTTCATTGCAATCAATATCAATAGAGAAATAATAAGTAATACAACGATTTCTAACTATCAATTAAATTAGTACCAGTATTAAATTTAAGTATCTTGTATGCTTTTGTTGTCCTCGAACCTTATTTTTTTTTCATTTCTGTTCTCCCTCTATTAATTATTAATTCAGCCTAAACCCGAGTTTCGTTCCGGGTGAATCTTCTTTTTTATCCTAAAAAAATGACAGTCAAGAACAAAACAAAGAAGGGGGAGGGGAGTTAGTCACAGATAATTTATTGTATCTTTAAGCTTCTTCATCCCTAACTAGAATGAAAAAAAAGGGAATGTCAACGCATCTGGGAATAAACGATTGATCTCTATCAATAGACCTGCTAAAGACGCGAACCACAGAGTGCTTAACACGGGTGCCACAGAAAGATATGTTTTTATATCTCGCATTGAAAATCCTCCTTTTTTATTGTAATACATATATGATCAGATACATATGTAGTTAAGGATCACTTGTATTTGTACGGGGAATCCCTAACTAAAATGGATATAGCGACCCGATAGATTCTATTTTCTTTCCTTTCTTTACAACAGAAAAAGATGTCCACTTATTTTATGAATATTACCGATATCAATTTATTTATATGTTGGGTTTATAAAATGAAATTCAATTTATAGTAATAATTTAGATTACTATTGAAATTAAATATTCTTAATTCTATTTATTATTTTCTATAATAAAATATTTAATATAAAATATATTTATTAATTTCTAGATTTCTAAATTTTAATAAAATTTAGAGTTTAATAGAATTATTTTATTAATCTTAATAATAGAATTCTATATATAGAAATAAATTTAAATAATAAATAAATAGAGTAAAGGTAAATTTATCATTTTTTTTAAGATAATTGAATTATTCTTTTATTATATGTTTATATGTATATGAGATGAACAAAGAAGAAATGGCAAGATAAATTGTATAGTATATCAATAGAGGAAATTACGATGTGGAAAACAAGCCGGGGATTCTCTACAATGACACTGTAGGCTAATTGAAAGGGATGTAGCGCAGCTTGGTAGCGCGTTTGTTTTGGGTACAAAATGTCACGGGTTCAAATCCTGTCATCCCTATTTATTACTTTCTCCTATGTGTAGTAATGAAGGATCAATTGAGATCAATGAAAATTGGACATACATAACCCTTTCTTTATGATACATATGCATGCAAGATATATATATATAGTGGGGGGTTACAATAAAAATTGATTTATTTACGGTCTTTTATATTGTGATAAGAAAGCGCTCTTAGTTCAGTTCGGTAGAACGCGGGTCTCCAAAACCCGATGTCGTAGGTTCAAATCCTACAGAGCGTGATTCTGTTCTTCTTAGCTTAGGTCGAATTACAATGAAATAACTTTACTAACTTAAGCAGCAACCCGAATCGAATTTGACCTCCTCCTTTCTTTAATCCGCAGGAGGTCAAGAAAAAAGAGATGTTATTTAAAAAGAGATGTTACTTAATCAAAGGTCCAACTGATCGCCGCGCCTGTATTGCAAATATGCAGTTACGAATAATCCAGCCAAAGTAATAGGAATTAGGCCTAACACGATTCCAAATAGTAAAACTTCAATCATTTCAATTTTTTGAAAGGGTAGGTAAAAGGGGGAGGTAATATCTATCTCTAGATATTAATCCAAATCGCCCATGAATCTCAATAACCAAGAATTTCCAATTTACATGGAAGGAACTATGGACTACCTGGAATCTCACAAAAACATTTATT